GATCTTGGTCTATTTGAGATTGTTCCTTTTAATCGTAATCAAAGATGTTTTCTTGTCTCTCGTTTCTTTTCTGAACAAATCGAAGAACCTAATGGATCGAACTCATCCTTGGCTGCTACGAAAGACATAGGCCTTGCGGAAGGAACGTTCTGCTCTGAGTTGAAGGCAAGAGCTCCTTCCCTCCCTTCCTTATCGACATTAGCTGTATCCCATATCTCCCCATATCGTATTTAACTAGACCCCATCCCTCGCTTTGACTGTTCACCATATGTGTATCGTACCGACCCCATATCATACGTACAATAATTTATTCCTTCTCCCCATATCACTCATTCACATGCCATCTCATTGTTCACCCGGAAAATCTTCTTGTTTAAGACAGATCGCTTCCCTCAGTCAGCGGGAGGCCTAGTCGATGTAGGCCCTCAAACCAAACGGCGGGCAGACCAGTCGAAGGAGTAGTTCACTTACCTGTTTGTACATATACTATACTCATACCCATATTACGATACAGATGTGTTCACCCTATCTTGCTTTCACGGCTTTGACCGGGAACCAAACCAAAGAGCCAATACACCAACAACCAAGGAACGGGAGTGGGTGGTCCCTAGGAACGGCAGAAAGGAAGTACTGGTTCAACCAGATACGAGTGACGGAACCGCTGTTGATCAAAGACATGCGCCGAGTGCCAGGAATGACTATAAGCCGATAGAGTCGTTTTAACATGCCATGAACCGAGATACAATTTGACTAGTGCCAGGTACAAGAAAGAGTGGAGTTGATTTACAGATACTAGTACCTGAATGACAAGTGACGAAAGCAAGAAAGAGTTACTAAAACCATTACGAATGACAAGTACACACAAGAATGACTCGATCGAGTCCCGAGAGACAGATAGAGCTTAACTAAAACGTCCGCCCGGTCATCCTTCCGCATCATCATCCGGCGATGAAATCGAGGGATGATACGAGGATACCCTGATCGATTGAGGGAGACTGGTACAGGCAACAGGTGGCTTCGGAATACCTCCGTAAGCCATCTGAAGGGATGAAGAACACTGTTTTAGATACAGTGATGTGAATCAAAATCCCGACTTCCGTACTAGCCTGACCACCTGTTTTGAGAACAAGTAAGCTCCAATGCATGCTTCCTTAGTCAAACTATCATGAGTTATAAGGATCATACGGTTTAAGTATGACCTTGAAACCCGAAAATCTTCCAATGTCGATCCTAATGCTACAGTTGCTATCGGTTGCTAGCCTCAAAAAAATCTTTGTACTCTCATGGATACGGTCCTGAGGCTTCTGAATGATAGAATTAGAGGGTCCCTTTCGGACGTGCAGATTGAGGTTGGTAGGATATAGGCGTTAGGCTCTTTCGATGGCACTGAAAGGCCTGTTATCGTACTCTTTCGTATATAGTTGTCAAAGACACTGGAGAGAACTAGTCTCTCGGGCTAGGGACTCTCTATCTATATACTATCAACTGGATTTATAGCGAGCTTGTACTATTAGAACAAGGGCATAGTTTTAGGGACACTCACGTCTTTTTTTACAAGTCAAACTTGTCTCTATATTCAAGGGACTCACGATTGTGCAACGAAGTATCCTATTCGGCTTCACATTGATTCTGGAATAACCTATCATATGCGGCCTCTGCTGCTGTTCACAAGTACAAGATGAGGATCAGCAACAGGTATTACCAGAGTATCATAGCTTATTTGACAGAGACGACGTTTAACCTTTTCCGCGGTGTGAACCTTGCGGGAAGTGTTGTATACTTTAAGAAGAGAGATCTATTCTACTTCTTTATTCTATCAAACCTGAAAACGAGGCCTCCGGTAAACAAGCTATAAAAGATGAATATCGCTCTCTCTAGCTAACCTGGAAAAAGTCTACCTTTGCGGAACTGGAGCCGAAGCTCCTTCCTTTCTTCCTCCCTTGTTCTATTACCCCAAGGCCTCCTCGGTCTTCTTGGACTTGGTTTCTGTCTGATTTCACCCGCACTGCTAATGTAGGCTTTTTGGGGGTAATGGCATCGGCACACTATTCGTCTAAATAAGTTCTCTTTCGTCTTCCAATAGTTCTGACCCGCAAAGTGAGCCCCGAAAACTGTCAACCTATGACCAACTCAAAATTAGAGTAGCTGATAGAGTAGAAGGTGGGATTCTATATTCTATAGCCTATGCGCCTGCTTCTGATGAGATAGAAGTAGGCTCCCGTCTTCCTTCGGTCGGCTTGTCATCGAAGGATGTTAGCCAAATCAGAAGAACTATAGGCTCGAAGGCTCGGGTTGGTCAAGCGAACTGATTCATTTAATTCTTCGCCTAGTCTTAGCACCCGCACAGTAGAGGGGAATAAGCATTCCCTTTCCGACAAAACTAAGCGTCTTGCCGCTGGGTAAAGGCAATAGGAGGAGGTTTGGAACCCCAAAACAAGTCTAGGCTTAAGAACGGTGATGCTAGTTCAGTTGTTGAAGAAAATGTCCCGATGAACCTTGGGAGCATCCCGGGCAAGATCTATGGCTTCAGCTGCGGCTAAGCGAACTACCTATTCTATATATTCTATAGAAGTGAATATGAGAGAAAAAGCTCTTCTTTCACATAGTGGGAGGCTGGCCTTCTCTCTTCCCAATTCTCCCAATGAGACCTCTTTCACTCACTTAGTGGACGACCCAGAGGACTTTAATAAAGCCCCCTTTTGCCTCATCACGATCTCCCGGTGAAGTAGCGGCTCCCTCCTATTACTATTTCTGGGGTGGAGTCGAAGCTATGGCACCAGAAAGTCAAAGAGATTCCGTCCCGAACCACTCGTGTAGTCTTCTTCCTGCCTCCGCCCTATCTCGCTTTCCAAGTCTCATTTGGATGAGGCGCCGGCGCTACTAAATGCAACTCTCATTTCAACATTCTTCTCTACAACTCTCATTTCAACATTCTTCTCTATTGGCCCTTCCTTCTCTATCTGCCTAGAGAACCTCTCTTTCCCTACAAGGCACTAGAAGGTCGACCCCACTTTCCACACTATGTTGACTTTACTCCTGAGCCCAGTCATTCCCCGCCACTCTTTCACACAGCATTGAGGGCTTTTTCATAAGAAGCAGCACTCTATTGTCCACTTCGATAGCTTTCAAGAGTCTCTTTCATACATCGTTCCGGGGTCTCCCCTCTTTCTGGCGGGCCTTCTTTCTTCTGCTTCCTTGTGCTTCTGAGATCGCTAGCAATTTTCCATTGACTGATTCACCAAGCAAGCGAGGAAGACCGCTTTTTCCATCATCCAAGTCCATCTCCGGCCCCCTTCTTCCTAAAGCCCCGCTCCAGCCTGCTCCTTTATCTGTCTTCTAGTCGGCTCCCCATTCATCTTCTGGCTCCCACGGATAGGTGCCTTTCGGGAACGTCTCTCTCCGCTACTCCCTTTTTGAATGAATAAGGGGTAGGGCCTTCTTCACTTAGTCATCTCTGCCTACGACTTTTTTTCTTTCTTGACCCTGCTCGCCTAGCTGGCCCTATCTTGCACGTTCCACTAACCGCTATCACAATAGGAGAATTCTGACTCTCACTTGACAAAGAGTCAGATCGTCTATATAGACCTCAAGCTAAAAAAGACAAGAAAGCAATACGCGCCTAGTAAGGCTCGGAAAAGATAAAGTCCGAAATCATTGTGTTCTCAAGGCCGAAGGCCAAGTCAAAGACAGAGACCGTGCCCCTCGGGCACCTCTGAAGAGGGTGCCGCCCTTCCACTAAGCCTTCCTACATATATTCAAATCAGTACAAAGGCAAGTATATATTCTATTTTGAGGGAAAAAGATAAGGAAAAGATGGACTATGCCACATGGCCGCTACAAAGAAAGGAAAAGTCTTATGCGAGTGATACCAATCGGACACACTTGGAAAAAAGGAATCATCAGCTACTAATACAGCTGAATCAAAGGAAAAGAAGTGAAAAAGCGGAAAGAAGTCAATGTGAGAAAGCAAAAAAGGTAACGAGGCGACCGGAGGAGGGAGAAAGGAGAAAAGGGGTGGCAAGCAACTCGAAGGGATGCTGCGCCACCTAGGTACGCGTCTGGATCTGCCTCGGGCTTTGTCTTTGTTTCTATAGGATCTGCTACTCCAACCGTATCTACTTGTGGTGTACCTGGGTTGGTTTGGCCTCTTCCATAATCCTTGCCGCTGATGGTTATGGGTAAATCACAGTAAAGCAGAAAGGAAAGCCTCCCGGAGAAAGTTTTCGTCGCCGTTAAATCCGAGAGAGAAGTCTCTAAAGCCGCTATGGTCTGGGCTCTCACTCACGTCGTCCGCCCCCATTACGCTGCTCGCCCTATTAGCCGTCGGAAACCATGATAATTCATTAATTTCAGCCAGTCCCGGGTTAGATATTGTACGGCGAAACTCGCTAATAGATATCTGTTTTCTCAGGAACCAGACCTGCATGCACGAAGAAGAACATATCTCTCTGGTCATATTCTTGTGGAACTTCTGTCGTCCCGTTCATTGTGGTTCCTCGGCCCTGCTAGCCATTTGCTTGCTCGAATTGTACACATTCAAAGAGGGGGCAAGCTAAACAAGCAAGCAAGCCATCCAAGTTTATTTTATAGAGTCGGAGGTTAGAAAGAACTTGGGGTTCCCCTGTGACTAACTTAGCGCACTTCCGGTGGTAGCCATTGGGCTAAGTCTCTATAAAGAGCTACTCACATATTTATTTATTTATAGTTCGGTGTGAGATCAGCTAAATTAAGCTACGCTCATCATTTATGATCCACGGCTCACTCAATTAGAGCACTAACTACTTCAAAGGAATTCGCTCCAAAGACCCTTTTAATCGCTCCGCTGGTGCGATCTGGTCGATAGGTTGTCCAGTCATCTCGGTGAGGAATTTCGCTATGCCCCCCGCTGACCTTTCACTGTGAGTACTGCTGCAGTAAAGCCAACGGGAAGATCAGTCCCAGGGCTCAATCTAGGCTGCCAGCCAAGATGAAGATGGATTGAAGGGGTTGTCAGGGAGCTTCATAGGGAATTGTAGGATCCATAGCTGGAAAGACTGCAGGAAAAAAGGGGAACATAGTCGCTAGGAAATCAGATTCCATAGTAAAGGCTGAGACAGACCCTATGTTTACTTCGCGATAGTCTTAGCTCGACATTGTCAAGCCATACTATCTACCAAAATTTATTTTTTTCTGACATTCTATCCTATATATCGGAGATATAAGGTTTGAACTTCCACTTATGGTAATCGAACTTGGTAATCAAACTCTTTCCCGGCAAGAAGATAAAAGATTTCCTTCGGGCAAGTTCCACTATAGTTGGGAAAGGAACGGACCACAAGCTTCGCGCTCTGCCTTTCTTGTATTTGGACTCTTTCGCGCTATATGCTGCTCTCTCTGCGCGCTTAGCTTTCTTTGCTCTTTGCTATCTATTGCCGGCTTCCTTCTCTTTAAGACTAAGACCAAGGGCTCTTACAGAGTGAACACGTCTTATTTCATTTTTAGAAAGATGATCTTTTTCATTCCCCAAGGGGAAAAGGTCTCTTCTTCTGCTTCAGTTGATCCTGAAGCAGATCTTTTTTCGACTTCCTTCCTGTCTGGGATTTGAAAAAGCAAAGTCCTTACTTTGACTTACCCGAATCAAGTCAAGGCGATGAAGCAGGCTCAAGGCCCATTTTCTTATAAGAGTTCTCTCTCTCTCCGGGAATCATAGCCTAGTCTCGTACCCCAGAAAGGGAATCCACTTCTGACCTGACCTTCTGACGAGAATCCTTCTAACTCAAGTCAAGAATGTGTAAACCGAGGCCATTGAATCTGCTGCAGATGTCATCATAGAAGAAGAAGCTGTTCTTCTTTTTTCTGCATCAGCTACTAATCACACGTTTGGAATCGATCTAGCTGCTTAGCTTATCTTATGTGGTTTGGGCATACGGATTCGACTAGCATTCACGTGGGTAGCATTTGAATGCGGAATCACCCGAAAGCACGGGATTCTACTTGACTTTCTTTCCGATGGTCCTATCTTATTAGAAATAAGTAAATAGTGGATCTTCGACTAGCATTTCGTGGAAATCATAGTTGGTAGTGGCTTTTTTGCTTTGACCAGGCCAAAGGCGAAAAAGAGAGAAAAAAGGCAATTCCTTCTCTTCTGTTGTCACAAGAAGGGACTAGGTTCCTAGCCAAGCCAGGGAATCTACGACCGATTGTCAAAAAATATCCCACTACGGGGTAAGAAGCAAGGAAGGAGTGCCACTTTAAAAAATTCTTTTTTAGTTCAATCACCCGCCGAAGCGAATCCTTCGAAATAGCCAAGCCAGTAAGTATAAGGGCAAGGTGACCACAGGGAAAGGCATTACCAGAAGGAAAGTAGTCCAACTCAACGTCTTACGCATCAGTGACATTTGAGTGAAAGCAGTAAGTCAGTGGCCAAGAATCATCGATTTTGGGGTTACCAGCTCAAGGCAGCTCATGGGAATTTCTTTAAGTAAGAACGATCCCCAGTGTCATCCTCTTCGTCTTCTCTTTAGGAAAGCAAGTCCCATCGAGTGGAGTCAAGGCATGCCTTAAGGTAGCGACTGACTTTCAGGTGAGATGGTTCAATAGTAGATTAGATAAAGGCTCTTGCTACTTCCCACGAGGGGAGGAAAGTAAATAGCGTAGATAAGGAAGTGGCTATTCTTGTTTGTTCATGACTCCGCTGCGCTCCTATTTCATGGAATAAGCGCCTTTTCTCTTACAGACAAAAGAAATGGATTTATTCCGGCTAGCTCGAAGGGAAGGAAAGAGCGCTATAAGAGAAAGAGTGCCTCGAGAATAGGCTTTTGGGATTTTTACTGAAAGCAGAGGAAGCATTCGATGCATCATATAAAAAAAAAAGTGCAGCTGCCAGAGCCCCGTATTTACCAGCGGGGGTCCCGAGATATTCTATGATCAAAGGCTTTGTGGTTGTCACGAACTGGATTCGAACCAGCACCTCTGGGAGCAAAAGACAGGCCCAGCAAACTACCATTCATTCTATTCTGATCGCGACTTTGTTTACCCGGTTCCCCTCGCGGCTAAAGGGTACATCCGGGGCCGGTCGCATGGACTTACCTTGCTTGTAGACCAGCTGCAGTATTGGTTTGATGCTACCAAGACGATTTCTTTATGCCCATCAAAGGACCTCGAGATGCTCTAAAAACGAGACAATAAATTGAAATAACTTATATACGGAACGAGGGCGACCCGTGGAAATACATCGGTTCTTACTCGTGCAAAGGAACTATTTCTTGGCAACTTGGACAACTTCTAACGATGTTTGTCCCGCATATCACTAGATCGATCGGTATCTTTACAAATTTATAAAGCTTTCGTCTCAATTCATACTTAGCCGCGAGCAATCTACGTTTGTGATCTCGTATATTTTGCTTCTCCGACATCTTACTGACTTTCCCCCTCATCTTTTTGAAAAAAGCCGCTCCACGGTGGTAAAGTCTCATCTTGTGTGTTGGCCGAAGTTACAATAGTGACATTGAACCCTAGAATATGTTCGAAGATCTCGAAATGATCTTCCAGTTCCGGGGAGAATTCGCAAAACTCCATTTCCATCAAGAATTGAATGGACTTTTCCCGTATTTCGACCGGAAAATCTAACAGAGACATTACTGCGGAGATTTTTACCAAAAAATGAGACATTCCATGCCCTCGGAGAGTGCTTTGCCGTGCTAGGTCACTGACATATCCTTTTTTGTCTTTATTTGACCCCAAGAATGGATTGGATCGAAACGACTTTCTTGTCGAAGCCCTTTGTGTCTGTATTAATTTCTGACCGCACGGAATCTCCATAGCCAATTTTCCATTTTTTATTATGAAATCAGAAGGTGCTGCCTTTGGTACTACTCTTATTTTACACGATCCAGGAACTTCCATAACGTTGGCGTGATTCGGTTTGAGCAACGGATCCTGACGTGATACATCTTCGTAATGAAAATTGAGTGTAAACATTCTTTTTTTTTGTTTTTTAATTCCCTCCAGACAGAAAGAGAGTCCTTTCTTTAGGAGTAGTGAAGAACTAAACGAGAACTTTTGTTGGTTGTTGACCAACGGAAAGCATGGGAAAAGACCAAACACTGAACACCAACCCAATCAGCTCAAAAGTTTAGTTGCAAGTGGGATCAAGAAAGTAGAATAAGCTACGAACGAGAGAACGAAAGCTAGTCGGAACGGAAGGATAGTAGAGGAGATGTGGATCCGCTTTCGTTGGAGAGCCTATCTCTTACACGCGGTAGTGGATGAGAAGTGGATCCATCCAGTTCAGTCGGATAGCCTAACTAAGATAGCCTATTATGGTTTTGGGGTGAAAGAGGCGATAGAGGGGAAGGGGATAGCCAGTTGTATCGGGTAGAACCTCTCTCACCTACGCTATTCTCAAACGGGAGATCGGGATCGGGGGGGAGCGATGAAGAGGGAAGTGACTTAGTCTCGATGAGAGCCCAGGCGAGTCTCGTGTGTGATAGTCTTATAGGATATAGTTCCCTTCCTGGTCTGGGTTAGGGTTCCAAACCTGCCCTATCCCTTAAAGCCCCAGAGCTCTAGGTCTACTTCTATCTAGATACATACAGCTTGCCTTACCACCATTTCAGAGTCAAGCCTCCTTTTCTGATAGAGGGGAGTGAGAAAGAAATGGATTTTCTGATCGCCTAATTCAATAGCTCAAAAATAGGTGGAGTTCGTCCTTTAAAGCATAGTTCAGTGTTGCAACAGGTGGGTTGTTCAGCGAACGGGAAGCAAAGTCTCCATATCAACATTGAAGGCTTCGCAGCTATCCAGAAGACATCCTTACTCTATAGGGGTGCTAGCGCTTGACTAATAGAAAGTCAGGCTCTTCTTCTGTTCTACGAATCTAACTAATCTATACTACTACTAACTATAGTCAGACTAGGTCTTCTAGAGTGAACTAGCATAGTATAGTTTATATATTTTGTGCTACTAGAACCATAAGCCGCACTATACTATACTTGACTGAACCTCCTTACGCCGGTGCAAATAAGGCAATAAGAGAGGACTGACGCGTCAGCTTCGAGGGCGCCTTTTCCTTAAGCATTTATTTCTCCATCTAAGGTCAGGGAGGAACCTTAGGGAAAAACCGCTTTCTTACCGGAAGAAAGAGGGAGCCGCCCGTCCCGGGAAACGAAGTACGCTTTGGTGAGCGAGAAGCAGCCAGGTATAGGGGAAGGGGCGGTGGGCTTAGTAAAGATAGTATATAGTTCCACTTGGTGAATAGTGCCTCGGCTCGGTTGAGTCATTTTTTTCGCTCGGCTCGCAGCGGACTTGTTCTAGTAGAAAGAAATTTTTATCTGGGAAAAAGACATAAGATTTGTTCGCTAGAGCTCATCACTGAAGAATGGTGGCTTTACTTTTTGGAATTATAGAATAACTTCTTCGCGTGAGCGGCGTACGTACAAGGCTGTTCGGACTCCCCCCCTCTTGTATCAGGTGCGTTGCCATCGTCTCTTTCCCCTTTGCCAGGTTACGCGGCATGGATTCGCCGATTGACGAATCGGATCTTGGCTCGCTGTCCCACCGACGAACCAGTCTAGAAGTCGAAAGGGAAGGCAATAGAAAGGGGTCTCCCTCTCTTTGTCTTCTTCTCGCCGCTTTTCTCGTCCATCCTGCCCTGCGCCGCTTACAGATTCAGTTGCAGGTATCTAAGCATCCATTAGTTAAGGGGGTTGGGGCGCGAAGCGCAAACCGCTCTTCGATCTCCCGGTGAGTTGGACGGGAAGAGACATAGGGGGTTATCTATGAAGCATTTGAATTGCCCCTTTCTTTTGGAATAGTTGAAAGTCCTCTTCTTAGGGGATTTTCTTTTTTCTTATCAACATAGAGTTGGAACTTAGCCGATGGACGAGTGGACCAGTGTGAAGCTTTAGTTTCGTTGCCGGCCGGAGCTCCTAGCCGACGACCGGCTACCCCTTTCGAGCTCAGCTGACCCCTTCTTGATTCCGTTTTTTCCCTATTTGAGATAGATGAATCAATGGAACTTTGATCCCCGGTTCCTGCTTGGTCTAATGTCTGGGTGCGTATGGCGGTACACTGAGAGCACCTTTCAAGTCGGCTGAAAAAGAAAGAAAAAAGGCTTTCGTCGTCTTTTTCCCGCTTTCACCTTCGATTGCGAAGGGCTTTTTTTCCGGTTTTCCATTCCTCTCCGGCGAGGTTTGAACTTCGCGTGGTGGGAAGGCCTTCACGATTCGCATCTTCCCGTCCAGCAAAGAAAGTGAAGGGGAGCGGACAGCGAGTTGGAGGACGCTGCAGAACCGCGTGATTGATCCATCTGCGCTATTCCCTAATTGAAGAAAGTTGTAAAGCCTTCAGAGCCTCAGTCCCTACCATTTTTTTTTTAAGAAAATGAAAGCTGACTAGCAATCGCTCGTTTTTCTTATTAGCATGGGATTGGATGTTCATAATGAAATAAAAACATATATATATATTAGAAGAGAAGGCAATCCCCGTGGAATTCCTATCGATTTCCGATGGATAACAATCCACGCTTTCGCTCTTTCTCCCAATCAGTCGCGAGGGTTCCGGGCATGAGAACGCAAGTGCCGGAATCAAACAAAAGGTCCGAACGTCCGAGGACGAAAGATAAAATGCTCCGCGGGGAAGTCGTTTCCATCTAGGATAGCGTATTCGTGCCGGTTAGACGTCGGCCATGAAATCCATCACTATACCGAGCAAATCATGGGCATTCACATCTCGGTCAAAGGGAACTGTGCGCGATTCTCTCGTGAATCGCCTTCAGCAAGGTATGGCATTCAGGGTCTTAACCCAGGGATAAATCTTTCTTCATAGATACAAGACATTCGTTGCTGATCTAAAAAAGATCTTCTCCCGTGGGCGTTAGCGGACGTTTTTCATTTTTCACTCGGTCCTTACTTCCCAAAGCAAAGGTTTTTTTTAGGTTTACTTTGGAAAGGCGCTAAACAGGCCTATAGGTTCGCCTTTCTATTTATAATAGAAGAAGTCTAATATAATTAGTATAGAAGTATATATAATTAGCCAAATCGTCTGAAGCATGAACAGAATCGCCTTTGTTCCGAAGGCCTAGCGAGTTAAGCGAGTTCCTTTTTTCTTTTTTCAAAGGCAGTCCTTTTCTTTCCCCGGACCGATGACTCGCTTGTTCAGTACTGCTAACTATTATTGGAGGATTCCGTCCCCTCGGGACTACCAGTAGCTTCGGTTGTTGAATCTCGTGCAAGTTAGGTTGTGGTTGTATTGGCTGCAAGCGGAACGTAGGCGCTTTAGGTGTGTGTTGGCCATGCACTCTCGCGTCGTGTAATGTCGTATGTATGATAGAGGTGGTGTGGTGATTGACCTCAATGCTAATGGTTATCCCCAAGGTTCAACGAATGAATGAAGCTATGATCGTACCCGGATAGAGATGATAGTCTTCCTCTGATGTCTCCAAGCCGGCCATAAGAGAATCGATAGGCGAAGCAGCCAATAGCAGTCTGTTCTCGCCTATCGATAGATAGCAGGTTGCTTCCAAGCTCAAACCATTTGAAACGGAATTGCTACTTTTTTCTTGTTATTGATAGAGTGGTATTCTCCGCCCCTGTCAAATAAAGTAGAGGTAGAGTCTTTCTCCAATGAGAATAAAGAAAGTTTTTGGGCAAGACAAGAAAGGAACTCGCCCTTTGACACCAAGGGAGAAGAGCGGATTGCTGGCGATGACTTGGTGAAGGGAATCTATGAGAGAAGGTTCTCGACGAACCGGGTTCCGACCGAATAGAGCGCGGAGCCAACGAGTTCAGTCGAACAACGTAACGAGTCTAAGGGCGCTTGAAAGGAATGGACGGGCGAAGGAAAATGAAATATGAAATAAAAATATGCTTTGGGAGTGTGAGATAGGCGGACGGGGAGTACGCAGCCGAACAACCGCAGGGGCTTCCAGCAGTGATAGCTGAACTAACCAGATGGGCCGCCCAAAACCTGGAGCTGACATTGAAATCGGAAATCAACGTCGGACCCCGGCTATCCGAAGAAGGCAGACTGAAGCGGAGGAGCAGAAAATGCAACACAACAAGGGGCGAACCAAAGGCTTGCGCGAAGGAAGAAGCGAATCAATCAGAATGGAGACAGGGAGGAGAGGTAAAAGATAGATTTTCGAGCCTGAACATATAAGCAACCTTCTATCTGGCCTCTGTACCAGTAGTGGAGTGGCTTGCTATTTTCAATCAGAAAAGGAAGATTGAGCAATGCAAAGGAGAAAGAAGTTGTCCCCGGGAACCCCGCATATGTCGAAAAAGAGGGAAGGAAGAACAACCGTTTTACTTTGGCACATGAGGTGGCGGGTTTGGCTAGGTAACATAATGGAAATGTATCGGACTGCAAATCCTGGAATGACGGTTCGACCCCGTCCTTGGCCTCGAGGAGTGGTGAGCAGCACGGAACTTGAATCAATCTGCATATAATATAGGGGGCTAGAAATCCACAGACAACATTCTGGAACTTCCAAACCAAAGAAATGCAACAGGAAATTAAAG